TTGAGCGTAAAGAAAAAGAATATTAGGAATTCCCTTTTACCATTCGGAAAGATACTATCCTCATAATTATCCAGGACTGTTTTTGTCTATAGCATGACTGTTTGATAAAATGTGGAGGAAAGCGAGGAAAATGGCCGATACTACTGGAAGGATTCCTCTTTGGCTGATAGGTACTGTAACTGGTATTCCTGTGATCGGTTCAATAGGTATTTTCTTTTATGGTTCATATTCCGGGTTGGGTTCATCTCTGTAGTAATTGGATGAACTGAATTGTCGACATGAAAGAGTAAGAGCTCAGGGGGACCTCGCCCCTCCTTAGTTTGGCTGTGGGGGGGGGGCAGGGTGGGGCCCCTGAGCTCTTACTCTTAAAATGTGGCTTTGATCTATTCCATTTAATCTATTCCATAATATACAAATGGGAAAGTGATCCAGTTAACATAATCAACTACTATATTCATGGACATGAAAATGACAAAACAGAGATCCCTAAATCTAGATGTTTAAAATCACCCTATTCTTTTGTTCTTATGATGTTTTTGAGGACTCGAATCCATTGATTAATTCAGAGTCTCTGTCATTCCTATTATTTTTTATATGATATGGATTTATACAGAAAAGACATCTCGCAAATCATCTATATACTAAATTAATAGAACTAGAACCTTACTCTATAATATAAAAAACTATAAAAGAGAAAATCAAATTCGTTTATCCCAAACCTTACTTGTACTCTATTTGTATTTGATTTAGATGCCTATTTATTGTCTATTACTAGGATACTAGGATGGGGGGATACAAGTAATGAATTTCAGACATCCTACGAAAACAGTATAATATAAAAAAAAAAGAAAGCAAAGGGTCTTACAGAGTTTGTTGATCATACATACATAATTATATGGATCAACAATAATTCGGCACTTTTTACCAACTCAATATTATGTTAAGGAATCCCCGGACCTAGAAATTCATTTCGTACAATTGAACCTTTTCAAACTGTTTCTTTTTAAGAACCAAAAAGATTTGTGCCAAAATAACAGATGCCAAGAAGAACAAAAGACCTTGGACACGTAATGGGTCTTGAAGCACTATTTCTGCATCCCCCTGACCAAACCCTCCCACATTAGGATTGCTTGTTAATGGTTGATCAAGTTTGATGGATTCCCCCTCCGAAACAAGAAGTTCTGGTCCTGGAGGTATAATATCGACCGTTTGATGTCCATCCGATGCATCAACTATGGTTATTTCATATCCTCCCTTTTCTTTACGTACTATTCTGCTTACTATTCCTGCGGATGTAGCATTATAGACTGTATTGTTACTCTTGTTCCCGTTAGGATAAATCTGACCCCTTCCTCTATTCCCACCTACATATATGGGATATTTTAAGAAGTGAACGTCTTTCGTCGTAGCAGGGTCGGGCGAAAGAATGGGAAAGACAATTTCACTATATTTCTGACCGGGAACGGGACCTATTACAAGAATATTCTTTTTATTGGGACGATAATTCTGAAAGGATAGATTTCCCGTCTTTTCTTTCACCTCAGGAGAAATACGATCAGAGGGGGCTAATTCGAATCCCTCAGGTAAAATAAGAACAGCTCCCACATTCAAAGCCCCCTTTTTACCATTAGCAAGAACTTGTTTCAGTTGCATATCATAAGGGATTCGAACAACTGCTTCAAATACAGTATCAGGAAGCACAGCTTGCGGAACTTCAATATCCACGGGCTTATTAGCTAAATGGCAATTAGCACATACGATTCGTCCAGTTGCTTCTCGTGGATTTTCATAACCCTGCTGCGCAAAAATGGGATATGCATTTGAAATAGATGCCCAAGTTATTACATATATCATTATCGATACAGAAATGGCTCGAGTCATCTGTTCCTTTACCCTCAAAAAAGTATTTCTATTGTACATGGTCCAATTATTGATCCAGGAATTTCTACAATAAATTAGAAAGGTAGCTAGCTGGTATAGTTCCCTATCCACGAGTCTGTCATTGTACTGGAATAATTGTACTAGAATATAGGACGAATACCTCGTACGGGTAGAAGTATAAAGAATAAGTAAGATTGAAAATACTTTCTTTATTCACGAAGAAACATTCTTAATTGATTGATATTGGGGGATCAAATGAATTCTTCATTCATTCATTGAATGATAAATGACTACAAGTGAGGGAGATACACGATTTAAATAATGGAAGATCCAATATTTCACAATTGTATCTAGAATAACTGGAAAAGTAGAAACAAGACCAGATATAATTTGATCGTTATGAGCCAATCCAAAATCGCTGTAGACCGAACCAATCATAAGTTCCCAACCATGGGTCGAGTGAAAGCCGATCCATAAATCAGTAACTAAAAGAATCGAAAAAGCTTTTATTGTGTCACTTAAGTTATAGAGGAATTCTTGAACCCAAGAATTAAGAATGACAAGTTCTTCATTACTCAAAATAAAATAACCACTTAGAATAGCGAAACATATTATATTTGTCGAGAAATGCAAAAGAATATGGAGATAATATTCATTGTGTGTTTTGACCAATTGTACCGTTTCCTCGTGTATTCCTATGCGAAGTTTTTGTGTATGTATTTCCGGGTACTCTATCATTTCGTCCAACAGGGAAAGTTCTTCGAATTCTATAAATCTTTCTAAAAGATTTTTCTCTTGAATATCATTCAAAAAAATCTCAGATTGACGGGTATCCCACCAACTAGTAACCCAAGGTTCCAGACTTTTATTAAATGAGAGAGAAACCCACCAGGGCAAAAATACTATAACTACAATATAGGGGAGGGAGTTTAATGTTTTCTTTTTTTTCATTTTTCTGAAGCATGAATTCTATAAACAAGATATCGAACCTATGAATCTATTCCTATTTTTGTGTAATAATTTAGTCCTTGGATTTGTATTTAGAAAGAATATAGAAATATAATAGGGCCTTTTTATTTTTGTATGAAAAAAGAAAAACAATTAAGTAAATATGATTCCAAGAGATATATCAATTAGGTAACCTTGAACTAATTGAATCTTCATTTGTTCCTTTCTCTCGATGAATACTCGAAAAACCTACTTGAAGTAACGAATATTATTCGGATTTCGGAACAAAAAAAGAAAACCCAATCCCCCCCGGATCAATTAATTATTGCGAAATGTTTCACCGCCTAACTACAATCCCGGAATAACATATCAATTCTGAGTCTTGGGTCTAAAAAGATGAATTCCGTATTACGAACTAAATTAAATGTTCGGATATATTTGATGAATGCATACTTAATTAGACGTTTGATTTACTAGTATAATGGAATTGAACCCCATACGCACACAAAAATTTGTAATATACAATTTTTTTTTATAGTTTTGTTGTTCCGTATACTTTCTCCCCATTTTTTTTTTCTATGTGTATGTAGGTCGCCTCGCAACGGGACGGAGAAATTTCATCAAATATGTTTTGTTCGAATGAATATTCTGAAGAAACTTCAGTTGTATTAAAAAAAATTAGCAAGTTCCTTTCCTCATGCTAAGAAAAAATGCATTCTTCGGTTCATTTCAAAATACTTCAATTGGTACTCGCAAGAAATAAGCCAATTCGGCAGCCTTTTGTTCAATTTCTCGTGGAGTAAAATTCTTATCAGTATGGGTTAAGGGAATGTCTCCTTGGCCTCTTACTTCCATATAAAGGACACGACGGGGATAAAGACCCTCTTTAACCTCCATTCTGATAGATTGGATATCCCCCATAAGGAAACGGAGAAAAATGCGACGATTTATCCCAGGAAATCCCCAACGAAAAATACACACTATTCCTTCTTTTCTATCAAATCGGTCATAACCACTACCTACATTCCACGAAATTGTGCACCACAAATAGGAACTAATGAATAAACCTGCGATCCCATAGAAAGACATCACGATCCCTTGTGGAAAAAAAACGATTTCCTGAGAAGGAAATACAGATATTAAATTTCTACCAAGATAACTTGAAGTTCCAATCACTAAGAATCCCAATGAACCAAAAAAAAGGATACAGGCCCAATAAAAATTACTTGTTTTTCGAGACCCCGTTATAAGTTCTATCCATATATGTTCTGATCGCCAGTTCATACTATACTAGATCCAGTTGCATTCGATTGGAATTGAGAGAATAACCCAAATGAATTTGACTTTATTCTTCTTGATCCCGAAGTAACTCTCATCAACTAGCACTATTTTGATGGGAACCATTAGGAGTAATTGGTTAGATACATTGACTTTCTATTTAAAATACTCGCCGATCTTTTTTTAACCAGCCATACCCGCATTGCATGGACATGCATTTATACAGATATCATGTATCCGTATGCATAAGAGTTCTTTTATTTGTGTTCAGAAAGAGCCGTGCATCGTTCCATCATTACATACACTAAATAAATATCTGTATTATGATCTAGTGTTAAAAAAAAAATGGATGAGATTTGGTTTGGTACCATCAGATCTAGACAATCTTATTTTTTTGGACATAAAGAAATAAAGAAGCCATTGCAACTGCCGGAAATACTAGGCCCACAAAAGGCACAAAAATGGAGGGTAAGTTAAGATCTGTCATAGAATGGTTTCCCCTGATTTGAATTTAATATTTATACCTATTATATTATAAAGATATCTTATGATACGTATATCTATTATAAATATAAAAAATAATATTAATTAGTTAATAAGTGCAAGGAACGTAAAACTAAATTAAGTATATCCTTTTGCCTTTCTACATGAATATGTATCATATCAAATTTCATTTATTGTTCTTCCCCCGCCCTTATCTTCTTTCTATCTTTCTAATATGGAACTTCTAATAAATATATTATAATATATAAAGAGTATAAGGAGTTTTTTTATTAAAGAGTTTATTTTATTATGAGTTCACGACTTTAGATTTTTTATCATTTTAAGTAATCTGATCCGACAAGGGGGTTTTCTTTCCATAGTAAAAAGTAGGGTTCTCAGTGGATATAGAAATAACTTCTTCCTATTCTATATATCTTCTATATTTCGATATTTGATATGATTAGTTATATAATATAACTATATCTTAGTTATATTATATTATGTTTATTTCATCCATTCTTGTTATATATTTCAATTTCATTATTGTCTATATTAATATATAAAAATAAAAAGGGTCGGAGAAAATTCTTTTGATTTTCTTTTCCCCAATTCTTCGAAAGGAGAAATTTACTCTTTTATTCGGCCGATAAAGGGTTCCTGATTACTAATTATGAATAGAGGTAGGATAAAAAGCAGATCTGGAGGAAAAGAGAGAAATAATTATCCGAAACTTCTGACTCGTACTACAATATTACAAGTAGAACTTATGTAACCAAAGAAAACACTATTCTTCATAAGTTTTTTTTGATTACAATGAAAAATATAGAAATACTTGTTCGCTACAAGACAAATAATTGAATGTAGTGCTATACTTTAATTTTCATTTGTTGAATTTGGATTCAAAGGAAAGAAACCGTGGAGTTGAAATAACTCACTCAGAACGCCTTTTAAAGGATTACGCGGTACGATGGGGTCGAATAAGCCCTTCTGGAATAAATACTCAGCCACTTGTGAACCCTCGGGTACTGTCTTATTCAATGTTTGTTCAATTACTCTTTTACCCGCGAATGCAATATAAGCATTTGGTTCAGCAATAATAACATCTCCCAACATACCAAAACTTGCCGTTACTCCACCAGTTGTAGGAGATGTAAGAATTGATACATAGAATAACTTTTTATTTAACTGATAATCATATGAAGCAGAAGAGATTTTAGCCATTTGCATCAAGCTCAAACTTCCTTCTTGCATTCGTGCTCCTCCCGAAGCACACACAATAATGACAGGCAGAGATCGATTAGTAGCATATTCGATCAAACGAGTAATTTTCTCGCCGACCGCGGACCCCATACTACCTCCCATGAACTGAAAATCCATAACCCCAATGGCTATCGGAATACCATTTAGTTGACCTATGCCTGTTTGAACAGCTTCAGTTAACCCTGTCTTTCTTTGATAAGAATCTATACGATCTCTATAAGGCTCTTCTTCTGAATGAAATTCAATAGGGTCTATAGAGACGATATCTTCATCCATAGGATCCCAAGTGCCCAGATCAATCGAAAGTTCGATTCTATCTAAACTACTCATTTTCAAATGATATCCACACTGTTCACAAATATTCATTTTTGACCTAAAAAATTTTTTATAGTTTAATCCATAACAATTTTCGCATTGAACCCATAAATGTCTGTATTTTTTACTTATATCGATATCGATATCATTAGAGCCCTCTCTTATATTGAAATCGTTGCCATCACTATCTGTTTTTATATTAGAACTCTCGCTTTCACTACCACTTACACTTTCAGTACAAATAAAATGATAAAGATAACTGTCACTGTAATTGTTGGTACCGCCCGAAAGAGAACTATTAATACTGACTTCAAAACGAAGATAACTATCAATGCAACTATTAATGTGATTATTCCAACTAAATTGAGTATCATACATGTAAGGATAATAGTAGTGATTCTTACTTTTAGACTCACTATCCAAATAATTAGAAAAAAAACTTTCTAGTTCATTCAGAAAAGAACTATCATTGTCAATCTCAAAAATCTGATTTTCAATATCAAAATATACAGAATAATTGTCACCATTACTATTCCTAACTAAAAAAGTGTCATCAGAGATCAAACTCCAAATATTCCTGATATCAAATAAACAATCAACATTACTGAAACTATAACTGTCACTATTACTCCAATTAGTAGTTTTTTCCCCCGTATCATTTAGAACGGATTCGTCGCTTCCACTGGTATGTCCAATAGCATCAGAAATACCCATTGATTTACTTAGCCCACACCTATGTTCTAATTTTTCGTTAAACAACATCGAATTAACCCACTCTTTTTCCATAGAGCCTTCCCGCCCCCTATTTGATGAAAATACAATAGATGAATAGTCATTCGATGAATAATCATTTTACTATTTTATTTCCTATCAGAATTAAGCATACGGATCCAATCATTAGGGTTGTTAACTAACAACGGATGAGTATTGAATTAAAAGAAATGATTCTCTTTTTTTGTTTTGGGAATCCGGAGTATTACTTCGATCTATATATAAGGTTTCTCTCTTATGTCATGTACAAATTTCCAAGTCAAGGAAAATAAATGGTTTTTCCTATAAAATAAATAAGGAGTTCATTATCATATAATTTCGTATCGTATAATAATAAATATGTTTCTATTGTAACATGGAACGAAAAAGACAATATACAGGATATAAGTAGAAAGAGTCCTTCCCTGGCTTGATCTATGGCCTGAGACTGCGGAATATAAAATGATCCGCAAATCCCAAGTATCCATAAATTATGGATCTAATAATAAACAAATAATAAACAATAGGAGTATGGGGTTGTTTAGTCTTCGATCTTGTATTTAGATTTTATATAATCTATATACTAAATATCACTAGTATATATTTTACTATATATTATTATTTCTATTATTATTTTATTATATTTTATATTATAGTACATTTAGTTTAGTATACTCATTCTTTATTCTATGCAGTCGGCTCAATCCTTTTTTTTAAGGAAAAGATTGGGCCGAGTTTAATTGCAACAATTAGGAGAACAAACGGGAATTAGTTAATTCCACGTGCTTATTTTTTATCTAGCTTATCTATCTTATCTACCGGGTCGAATTCAAATTTGATCTCCTTCCATACTTCACAAGCGGCAGCTAGCTCAGGACTCCATTTACAAGCTTCACGGATAATTACATTACCTTCACTAGCAAGATCACGTCCCTCATTACGAGCTTGTACACATGCTTCTGAAGCCACTCGATTAGCTACTGCACCCGGTGCATTCCCCCAGGGATGTCCTAAAGTTCCCCCGCCGAACTGTAGTACAGAATCATCTCCAAAGATTTCGGTCAAGGCAGGCATATGCCAAACATGAATACCCCCGGAAGCCACGGGCAAAACACCCGGCATAGAGACCCAATCTTGGGTGAAAAAAATACCACGACTTCGGTCTTTTTCAATAAAATCATCACGTAATAAATCAACAAAACCTAAAGTCATCTCACGTTCCCCTTCCAGTTTACCTACTACTGTACCAGCATGAACATGATCTCCACCAGACATACGTAATGCTTTCGCTAGTACACGAAAATGCATACCATGATTTTTCTGCCTATCAATAACTGCATGCATTGCGCGGTGAATGTGAAGAAGTAGGCCGTTGTCGCGGCAATAATGAGCCAAGCTAGTATTTGCGGTGAATCCCCCGGTTAGATAGTCATGCATTACGATAGGAGTTCCCAATTCTCTAGCAAATATGGCTCTTTTCATCATTTCTTCACACGTACCCGCAGTCGCATTCAAGTAATGCCCTTTGATTTCGCCCGTTTCGGCTTGCGATTTAAAAATTGATTCGGCACAAAATAAGAAACGATCTCTCCAACGCATAAATGGTTGGGAATTCACGTTTTCATCATCCTTGGTAAAATCAAGTCCACCACGTAGACATTCATAAACCGCCCTACCGTAGTTCTTTGCGGATAATCCCAATTTTGGTTTAATGGTACATCCCAATAGGGGACGACCATACTTGTTCAATTTATCTCGTTCAACTTGGATGCCGTGGGGGGGGCCTTGGAAAGTTTTGGAATAAGCAGGGGGAATTCGTAGATCCTCTAGACGTAGAGCTCGTAAGGCTTTAAAACCAAATACATTACCCACAATGGAAGTAAACATGTTAGTAACAGAACCTTCTTCAAAAAGGTCTAAAGGATAAGCTACATAAGCAATATATTGATTCTCCTCCCCAAGAACTTTCTCGATGCCGTAGCATCGTCCTTTGTAACGATCAAGACTGGTAAGTCCATCAGTCCACACAGTTGTCCATGTACCAGTAGAAGATTCGGCAGCTACCGCAGCCCCTGCTTCCTCAGGCGGAACTCCGGGTTGAGGAGTTACTCGGAATGCTGCCAAGATATCAGTATCCTTGGTTTGGTATTCAGGAGTATAATAATTCAATTTGTAATCTTTAACACCGGCTTTGAATCCAACACTTGCTTTAGTCTCTGTTTGTGGTGACATAAGTCCCTCCCTACAACTCATGAATTAAGAATTCTCACAACAACAAGGTCTACTCGATATGGATTAGGCGTAAATGAATGAAATGAAACCTTTGACAAAAATCCTTCAAAAAAATATTCAACTAATATTAGCAACTAATTACAATGTTAAAATGGTTCATTATTAGACCATGTATTTGATTCGTCAAATACATTATTATTGTATACTCTTTGATATATATGACGCAACCCAATCCTTGTTTTGCAAGTTTATAATTGAACCCCTTCTTATTATTAATCTAATAAATACTAAGAAAAATTCCCCCTTGACAGTGATATATGTTGTATATATATGTAAATCCTAGATGTAAAAATGGGCATAATTCACCCACGAAAAGGTGTAAAAAAATCGGCGGAAATTCATATGCAAAATAAGAACAATGGGTGGTGAGATCCAAATAATGAATCATAAATGGAGTTCGGGTTCGAATTCCATGTCTATCCATATTATCTATTATCCATAGATATAGACGGTATTTTGCATAATGATAAACACATTTACTCACAATTCTTATTTATCTACTTGATAAAAAAAAAAAAGATTGGTTGAGCTTGAAAATTTACTCATTCAATGAGTAAACGATTGAATTGAATTCGTTTGGGTAATACCGACTAAATCGAATGCTAACTCCAGTTATTTCTTATTGAATTAATCGATCAACTTGCTATCGGACATTTATTTTTGATTCGGTACTCTTCCATCCAAAATTTTGACATATTTCACCTTAATTATGATTATGAGAATAAATCCTACTACTTCCGGTCCTGCGGTTTCTACACTCGAAGAAAAAAACCGAGGACGTATCGCTCAAATTATTGGTCCAGTACTGGATGTCGTTTTTCCCCCGGGCAGGATGCCTAATATTTATAACGCTTTGGTAGTTAAGGGTCGAGATACTGCGGGTCAGCAAATTAATGTTACTTGTGAGGTACAGCAATTATTAGGAAATAATCGAGTTAGAACTGTCGCTATGAGTGCTACAGATGGTCTGACGAGAGGGATGGAAGTGATTGACACTGGAACTCCTCTAAGTGTTCCAGTCGGCGGAGCTACTCTCGGACGAATTTTCAACGTTCTTGGAGAGCCTGTTGATGATTTAGGTCCTGTTGACACCGGTACAACATCTCCTATTCATCGATCTGCACCTGCCTTTATACAGTTAGATACGAAATTATCAATCTTTGAAACAGGAATTAAAGTGGTGGATCTTTTAGCTCCCTATCGCCGTGGCGGAAAAATCGGGCTATTCGGGGGAGCTGGGGTGGGTAAAACAGTACTCATCATGGAATTGATCAACAACATTGCCAAAGCTCATGGGGGCGTATCCGTATTTGGCGGAGTAGGCGAACGTACTCGTGAAGGAAATGATCTCTACATGGAAATGAAAGAATCTGGAGTGATTAATGAAAAAAATATTACAGACTCAAAAGTAGCTCTAGTTTATGGTCAAATGAATGAACCGCCGGGAGCTCGTATGAGAGTTGGATTGACTGCCCTAACCATGGCGGAATACTTCCGGGACGTTAATGAACAAGACGTGCTTCTATTCATTGACAATATATTTCGTTTCGTCCAAGCAGGATCCGAAGTATCCGCCTTATTAGGGAGAATGCCTTCCGCAGTGGGTTATCAGCCTACCCTTAGTACAGAAATGGGTTCTTTGCAAGAAAGAATTACTTCTACAAAAGAGGGATCTATAACTTCGATCCAAGCAGTTTATGTACCTGCGGACGATTTGACCGACCCAGCCCCTGCCACGACATTTGCACATTTAGATGCTACTACCGTACTATCAAGGGGATTGTCTGCCAAAGGTATTTATCCAGCAGTAGATCCTTTAGATTCAACGTCAACTATGTTACAACCTCGGATCGTTGGTGAGGAACATTATGAAACTGCGCAAAGAGTTAAGCAAACTTTACAACGTTACAAAGAACTTCAGGACATTATAGCTATCCTTGGGTTAGACGAATTATCCGAAGAGGATCGTTTAACTGTAGCAAGAGCGCGAAAAATTGAGCGTTTCTTATCACAACCCTTCTTCGTGGCAGAAGTATTTACCGGTTCTCCCGGAAAATATGTTGGTCTCGCAGAAACTATTAGGGGATTTCAACTGATCCTTTCCGGAGAATTAGACGGTCTTCCCGAGCAGGCTTTTTATTTGGTGGGTAACATCGATGAAGCTACCGCGAAAGCTATGAACTTAGAAGAGGAGAGCAAATTGAAGAAATGACCTTAAATCTTTGTGTACTGACTCCTAATCGAATTATTTGGGATTCAGAAGTTAAAGAAATCATTTTATCTACTAATAGTGGACAAATTGGCGTATTACCAAACCACGCCCCTATTGCCACGGCCGTAGATATAGGTCTTTTGAGAATACGTCTTAACGATCAATGGTTAACTGTGGCTCTGATGGGTGGTTTCGCCAGAATAGGTAATAACGAGATCACTATTTTAGGAAATGATGCGGAGATGAGTACTGACATTGATCCTCAAGAAGCTCAACAGGCTCTTGAAATAGCTGAAGCTAACTTAAGTAGGGCTGAGGGTAAGAAACAAGCCATTGAGGCAAATCTAGCTCTCAGACGAGCTAGGACACGAGTAGAGGCCATCAATGCTATTTCCTACTAGTCAATACATCAATCAAAAAAAATCAAAAGAAGTTCTTTAGAAATCAAAGTATTTTATTATACATTATACACTACATTTTGATTCCGCTAATTGAACACAATCAAATCTAATCTGATACAACTAAAAAAAGTAGGATGGGTAGAAAAACTTATTAGATACCATTGACTCCGGTATCTAATAAGTTCTACCTACTATTGGATTTGAACCAATGACTCCCGCCGTATGAAAGCAATACTCTAACCACTGAGTTAAGTAGGTCATTTATCACCAAAAAGGACCCATCACTTTGGGAATTATAGATAGAATATTATTTCTAAGCAATACCAATCTGTTAACAACAATAAACGGAACAGAGAACTATCATGTGGGATCATGGAATATTCATCTTGACAAGAAATTATCTATATGTTAAGATATCTATGACAAGGGCTATAGCTCAGTTAGGTAGAGCACCTCGTTTACACGTGCGCCAACGCTTTTCAAAGGAACCCATTATGCAATGAACATAATTTCTCTTATTGAGAAATCGATGTCTTACTCCATAGGTTCTAGGGAACAAGAGAACAATAGCCTGACAAATGGCAAATATTTGGTTCGGCCCGATTCAGGTGCCAAACAGAACCCGCCATTGATTTGATAGTTGATAAGGTTAATACCCGGCTTGTTCAATGCTAGGCATA